CAACAAATGCTCGGGAGTTCCTCTATTCCATCTTTTTCCTTCTTCTTGTTGCTGGATATCTCGTTCGTATACATCTTCTCTTTGTTTCCCGAGCCTCTAGTGAGTTACAGACAGAGTTAGAAAAGATCAAATCTTTGATGATTCCATCATACATGATGGAATTTCGAAAACTTCTGGATAGGTATCCTACATCTGAACTGAATCCTTTCTGGTTAAAGAATCTCTTTCTAGTTGTTCTGGAACAATTAGGAGATTCTCTGGAAGAAATACGGGGTTCTGCTTCTGGTGGCAACATGCTATTGGGTGGTGGTCCCGCTTATGGGGTCAAATCAATACGTTCTAAGAAGAAATATTGGAAGATCAATCTCATCGATCTTGTAAGTATCATACCAAATCCCATCAATCGAATCATTTTTTCGAGAAATACGAGACATCTAAGTCGTACAAGTAAAGAGATCTATTCATTGATAAGAAAAAGAAAAAACGTGAATGGTGATTGGATTGATGATAAAATAGAATTCTGGATCGCGAACAGTGATTCGATTGATGATGAAGAAAGAGAATTCTTGGTTCAGTTCTCCACCTTAACGACAGAAAAAAGGATTGATCAAATTCTATTGAGTCTGACTCATAGTGATCATTTATCAAAGAATGACTCTGGTTATCAAATGATTGAACAACCGGGATCAATTTCCTTACGATACTTAGTTGACATTCATCAAAAGGATCTAATGAATTATGAGTTCAATAGATCCTGTTTAGCAGAAAGACGGATATTCCTTGCTCATTATCATACAATCACTTATTCACAAACCTTGTGTGGGGCTAATATTTTTCATTCCCCATCTCCTCATGGAAAACCCTTTTCGCTCCGCTTAGCCCTATCCCCTTCTAGAGGTATTTTAGTGATAGGTTCTATAGGAACTGGACGATCCTGTTTGGTCAAATACCTAGCGACAAACTCCTATGTTCCTTTCATTACGGTATTTCCGAACAAGTTCCTGGATGACAAGCCTAAAGGTTATCCTATTGATGATATCGATATTGATGATAGTGACGATATTGATGATAGTAATGATAGTAATGATGACCTTGATATTGATACGGAGCTGCTAACTATGACGAATGTGCTAACTATGTATATGACGACGAAAATAGACCGATTTGATATCACCCTTCAATTCGAATTAGCAAAAGCAATGTCTCCTTGCATAATATGGATTCCAAACATTCATGATCTGCATGTGAATGAGTCGAATTACTTATCCCTCGATCTATTAGAGAACTATCTCTCCAGGGATTGTGAAAGATGTTCCACTGGAAAGATTCTTATTATTGCTTCGACTCATATTCCCCAAAAAGTGGATCCCGCTCTAATAGCTCCAAATAAATTCAATACATGCATTAAGATACGAAGGCTTCTTCTTCCACAACAACGAAAGCACTTTTTCATTCTTTCATATACTAGAGGATTTCACTTGGAAAAGAAGATGTTCCATACTAACGGATTCGGGTCCATAACCATGGGTTCCAATGCGCGAGATCTTGTAGCACTTATCAATGAGGCCCTATCAATTAGTATTACACAGAAGAAATCCATTATAGAAACTAATACAATTAGATCAGCTCTTCATAGAAAAACTTGGGATTTTCGATCCCAGATAAGATCGGTTCAGGATCATGGGATCCTTTTCTATCAGATAGGAAGGGCTGTTACACAAAATGTACTTCTAAGTAATTGCCCCATAGATCCTATATCTATCTATATGAAGAAGAAATCATGTAAGGGAGGGGATTCTTATTTGTACAAATGGTACTTCGAACTTGGAACGAGCATGAAGAAATTAACGATACTTCTTTATCTTTTGAGTTGTTCTGCCGGATCGGTCGCTCAAGATCTTTGGTCTTCATCCAGACACGATGAAAAAAATTGGATCACTTCTTATGGATTCGTCGAGAACGATTCTGATCTAGTTCATGGCCTATTACTATTATTACTATTAGAAGTAGAAGGCGCTCTGGCTCTGGCGGGATCCTCACGGACAGAAAAATCTTGCAGTCAGTTTGATAATAATCGAGTGACATTACTTCTTCGGTCCGAACCAAGGAATCAGTTAGATATGATGCAAAATGGATCTTGTTCTATCGTTGATCAGAGATTTCTATATGAAAAATACGAATCGGAGTTTGAAGAAGGGGAAGGGGCCCTCGATCCGCAACAGATAGAGGAGGATTTATTCAATCACATAGTTTGGGCTCCTAGAATATGGCGATTTGATTGTATCGAAAGGCCCACTGAATTGGGATTTCCCTATTGGACTGGGTCATTTCGGGGCAAATGGATCATTTATCATAAAGAGGATGAGCTTCAAGAGAATGATTCGGAGTTCTTGCAGAGTGGAACCATGCAGTACCAGACACGAGATAGATCTTCCAAAGAACAAGGCTTTTTTCGAACAAGCCAATTCATTTGGGACCCTGCGGATCCATCCTTTTCCCT